TTTATGAATGTTGTATTAATGAACGCGGTAATCTATATCGGCGCGTTCTCGCCTCGTTTATTGCCCTCTTGTGCTGTCCTGTCGTGTCGTCAATTGACAGTATGACTTAGGGCTCAATATAATTTGAGCGACAAAAAAAAATCATATTTAGGTAAACCACCTTGAATCTACTACAGAGTGGTAGATCTTGGATCCAAGGTATAACCCTTTGTGACTGAGAGATATAAAGACGAAAAAGACCAATGAAATCAAGTTTCAAGGTTGTATTTAATGGTAAAGTTTGATTCCCATTAAACCCCCGAATATTTTATGTGTCTCCTTTTGGTGGCTCTCAGCCTGAGTTATATTAAGTTATATTATATTATGATGGCCACAGGGCCGCCCCTATGGTCCAGTGGTTAAGACATCTCTCTTTCACGGAGAAAACGAGGGTTCAAGTCCCTCTGGGGGTATACAAGACTATAGGAGCGGGATTTCCTATCAAGTGATCTATATTTGTCAAGTCCTTCTATTAGTCTACTTAGTGGGACTTTCTATTTTATATCAAGTGATATATATTTGTAAAGTCTGCCTGGGAAACGAAAGGAAGTGGCTTATGGAACGTCTAAAATAAATTAGACGCTGGGTCGATGCCCGAGTGGTTAAAGGGGACGGACTGTAAATTCGTTGACAAGATGTCTACGCTGGTTCAAATCCAGCTCGGCCCAACAATTCGCCAATCTACTTGATAGAACCCTTAAGAAATACCTGACCTGATACAAGAGAATAAAAAAGAATCCAAATTTTCTGCAAGATCTCTTCTTATTTCCCTGGGATTGTAGTTCAATAGGCTAGAGCACCGCCCTGTCAAGGCGGACGTTGCGGGTTCGAGCCCCGTCAGTCCCGACGTATCTAATCCAATAAGTACATTAATTCGCCTCTCCATTTTCTGTCAAAGAAGGGACAGAGAGCAATTGAATTCCGAAGGGGTTTCCCCTCTTTTTTTCAGGATTCTATCGAAGAAAGAACAAACCCTAAACTAAAATGAAAAGAACTAAAATAGTGAAGTTGATAAAATATTCCATCTTTTCTCCCGCGACTAATATTTCTCATACTTCTTTTTCTTCCAAAGAAAATTGGATCATTAAAATTTAGAACCTAATTCCTCTCTTGTTCCACTTCGCTTGTATTGTTTGTTGGGGTTTTGTAGTTAATGGAAACGGACGGGTGGTTAGATGATACTTCAGTTGATGGTTCTACAAGGAAGACCTAAGGTAGGTTATAGAAAACAAAGAACATAAAAAAAAGGATAAATAAATGAATTTTTGATTGGTCCGGGAATCCAATCTTGGATTCGATATGGATAAAGGATCTTCGTATGTTATACTATTCAATTCTCGACGACGAATTAATTTAATAGCTCAGATATTTTTATTCATGATATTGATCCGATTCAAAATCATCGATAGTTAATAGTTAATGTATTCATTGAATTGACAGGCGAAAAATTTATCATCTCTATGGGATTAAATCCCGAGTTATTGTGAAATAAAAAAACGATGAGATTATGGAAGTAAATATTCTTGCATTTATTGCTACTGCACTGTTCATTTTAGTTCCTACTGCTTTTCTACTTATAATTTACGTAAAAACAGAAAGTCAAAATAATTAATTACTTTAAATGAAACTTGACTTCTGAATTATTCTCAATAGTTGAAGAAATCAAAAGAAAAGTATTCTATTTTTGCGTCTTAGATGAAATCCACGGGCTATAGTCGGCGGTATTCTATGAGATCCGAGAGTATGGTAAGTAAGAAATAAATTTCTTACTTACCATACTCTCTATTAGTGTTATAGTAGTATATAAAGTTATACTTGACTTTCTAATAAACTTGGTATACTATATTAGCTTCTATCTTCAATATATGTAGTTATTATTATCCATATATAGAATTGACGTAGGACCCAATTCTATTTCTTTGATCTATCTATTTATTCCGATTCCGATGAATCTCAAATAATTAGTCTTTATAGACTACATTTCTCCACTAGAATCCAATCCAATGGAATTTAGAAATGAAGATATTTTTATTTGAAAATTTTTCAATTTAAATAAAAAATGCGTTGCAGAACGATCTATAAAACAGTTTCATTCCTCAACTAAAGTAGGAGTGCTTCTAAAGTCCACTTCTTCCCCATACTACGAGTGAAAGGGAAAATGTAAAGACTACCATTAAAGCAGCCCAAGCGAGACTTACTATATCCATGTGAATTATGTCCCTTATCTCTATGATAGAATTATTCCATTATTGCTCACTAATAATAGTAGAATGAATGGTCCAGAGTCAAAAAAGGATTCTGGCAGAACACTATTGATGAACGAAAAAAAAATCCATTTCAAAAATTCCTATATGATTTCTAATGATTTCTAATCGGGAAAGAATAAACACAAGTAAAATACACAATGACATTACAAAGGAATGTTAGTAATGGAATCCATTAATCAAATACGAGGGCCCCTTCTTTTTTTTTCGTGCCCTTGAAAGTCAAAATAGATCATAGATCAATTGCTAGATCATAGATCAATTGCTTTGCTATTCGTCTATATATATGTAGATTACAGTATAGAAAGCACTTTCCCCAACTAGTAGTTGAATTATCCCGGCTATACAATGTAATTCAAGACCCAATCAGTAGACATTACATTAGCAGTAGAAGAGAATCGGGAAGTCTTGCTTCGACCATTATTTCTAATTTTTCCATTAGAATCTTTCTTTGATTTGAATTTTAGATTCAAAGATTTCCAATCTTTTTTTTTTACAAAATTCCCAGAACAGAATAAAACAGCACAACAGAATAAGAAATTTCAATTCGTTTGTTGATGAGGCGGCACCCGGATTTGAACTGGGGAAAAAGGATTTGCAGTCCCCCGCCTTACCACTCGGCCATGCCGCCAAAACGATACACAATAGGAGAAAAAATTCCCCCCCTTTTTTTACTAGACTTTAGTTTATTGTACTTGCATATTGCATCCATTTTTTAATCCTTTTTCTAAATTTAGAAAAATTAGAAAAGAAACCTTTTATTGCCCTTTTGATTGTATTTGATCTACGCCTTCGATTGATTGTATAGTATCTCAAAACACACAATGCCGAAAAACTTCCACGGACTTTTGAAAAATAAAATGTGGATTTTTACTCAAAAAAGTCAAAATTTATGACAAAGGGGAACCATTAACTATTCCTTGACTAACAATTCGTGAATGATTCTGGGATTTGAATCTAAAATTTGGTTTGCCTGATGACATAAGAAAATACAAATTTATACATACTTAATTGATTGATTCTTTTGAATCAAAAATCCTTCTCAATTTCCATTATAACAAAAATTATAAGTATATGTAAACCCCAGAACGGAAATTGTTACACAGATACAAAATTTGCTATTTAGAGTCTGTTGCCTATAAATAAAGTAAATTCGTTGGAAGAAAAAAAGGGCCCGGCTGGGTATTGACCGGGCCAGGCCCAAAAGGCACTTCGAACAAAATAAAAGCAATAAGGTCTTCTTTATTTATCTTTCTATTTGGATCTTTCGAGCATCTAAATGGAATTGCTAATTATATAATAACGATAAAGAATGTGAAAGAAATACTTTCTTTAATCCTTACTTGATGTGTACTGTAACATAGTAATTATCTTTTTCGATTGGGAGAGATGGCTGAGTGGACGAAAGCGGCGGATTGCTAATCCGTTGTACGAGTTATTCGTACCGAGGGTTCGAATCCCTCTCTTTCCGTTTCCGTTGATGACTTTTTATTTTTTTTCTTTAAAATTTTGCAAACCCCTTATTTATTTTTTTACTAGTTAAATGTGTGGAATAGCTAAAATAAAATCTTAAGAAAATTGTAAAATCAAGCAAGAAAAACAAAATTTTTATTTTATTCTTCACGTCCAGGATTACGTCCTGGATCATTGGATAGGAATCCAAAGATGAAGAGAGAAACAAAGAATATTACTACTGTGTAAACGAAAAGTTTGAGAGTAAGCATTACACAACCTCCAAGATCATTTTTTGAAAAAGAAAAACGAGAAAAGATAATAGATCCTCCATTTTTATATCACATATCCTATTTTGACACCAAGAAATGAATTCTAAAAATAGAAAAAAAAAATGTTTAGAAATTCAAATGAAGTTGAAATTTGTAATAAGAGTCTTTGATTACCACAAATCACTTTCATACCCACAATTAGATATTGTAAGGGACCCTAATCTAATAGGGTATTTCGCCGGAAAAAGGATTAAAATTGGGAAATAGGACGAGCCTGATTTCTCGCGGCTATTCGAAATTTCAATGTTTGAATTGAAGGTTCATACTGTCAGACTTATTTGATCTTATCATCATAAATTGTTATAATTTTTCTCGAATAAATAATGATAATGAATTTTCTAGGATAGTGTTAAAATCTTATCGAAAACTTACAGCAGCTTGCCAAACAAAGGCTAAAAGAAAAAAGAACAGAGGTATGACTGGCATAACATCTACGATTGGATTCAAAAAAGCATAGGCTTCGGGCAATTTGGCGAAGAAAAGACTACTCGGATAAAGGGCAGAATTAAGACAGATCAAACTAAAGATATTAAGCATAACAGACATTTTTTTCGTCGAGATAATTGCATTTTGATTGAGTTATTGATATAAGGAAAAATGAAGAAAGTAGGGTAGACAAAAAAATCCTTCTTTTTCCGCTCAATCAAAAATCCTCCAATTCTCAAAGGAGAATAGAAGAAATCATACTTTCATACAATATCTTAATTGAATTATATGTAATGATCAATAAATCCAATTGAATTATTATAGATATACACATTCCAAAATCCTAACACGAATCTATTATAGATTCTATAAAGAATAAAGATTTTCTCTAGATATTTGGACTGGAATTGACGAACACTTAATACCAATATTATTCTTTATTATTATTATAGTGTGCAATAAAAAAAGGAAATGGGGCGTAGCCAAGCGGTAAGGCAACGGGTTTTGGTCCCGCTATTCGGAGGTTCGAATCCTTCCGTCCCAGAGCATATCCATCCATTGTATCCTAATACTTCTTTTTTGTTCAACAAGGTTCTGTTTCAAGGTCTAATATTGGAATAGAATATTATTTCTCTTTTATTTTATATTTTTTCACAACACAAACTGAACTAAATCGAGTTCAAAATCCTTTTGTGACCCAGATAAAGATAAGATGGGGCATAGAGCATAGTTGCAGAAAGATTACTTAACCTCAGGTTAAACAAAATATGAAAAGAAAATACATATAAAACGAGGAAGTGCTTAGCCTATAGGTATGTATTGTTATCCTATTTCAGTGACAATAGTCTTTTTATTTTTGTGAAAAAGAAATTGCATCCCTAAAATAGTAAAATTGAAATATTTAACAATGAGATTTCTTTTTTTTGTTCAATGTATTTAGCTTATTTAGTTTATTTACTTTACATCATTTCATTGACAATTCTATTCGAAAAAAAGCAAAGATTTCTCTTTCTTATTCTTATGATGATGATAAGAAAATAAAAAAAGGGAGTCTTTACTATAAAACTTTACTCAAATAATGATGTAGATAGAAAGTAGGAAACTTTTTCAAATATCAAGTATCAAGATTTCTAATTTGGAATCATTCCTTATAGGTTCCATCTTTGGGAAGTTGAAAATGGGTCAGTCTATCTTATTGAGTCACTTCAAGAAGCAGAGTCAAATAGAATTTCCTTATTCGTGTGATGCTAGTTATGTTATTTCTATATTTTATTTTGATTTGATTTCTGTCTATTTCTCTTAGATAGATATTAGATATTTTTTTGCGAGATATATTTATAGAAAATTAGAAAAATGTTCATAAAAATAAAAATGTTCCATTCATACAAAAAAAGCCGAGGTCTTGCTAATTTTTCTGAAGAAAAATATTTATTATATTATCTATAAAAATAAATTATTATTTATGTAGAAAATAAGAAATATAAATGACTTTGTCTCTGTACTGATTGAACCAATGACTATTCATGATTCCATAATTGAATCAATTCCATACTGATTCCAAATTCGAGGAATGTTATGGTAAAACTTCGTTTAAAACGATGTGGTAGAAAGCAACGTGCGACTTGAAGGACACGATCCCGTGTGGATTCTTATCCACCATTTTATATTAGGAATGAAGGTGCTCTTGGCTCGACGTCATTTGTTCTATTCTACTATAACTCTTCTTTTTTTTATTGGGTTATAATGTAAATAGTTCATGATGGAGCTCGAGTAGAAAGTATTGATTAATTTCTCAGGGGCAACGATCTAGGGTTAATGCCAATTAATAAATTGGAACAACTTCGTAAGTATATCTTCTATAATTAATATAGATAATAGAAATCAAAAGGATCCGATTCGAGCAAAATTGAAAAAAAAAAATTGTTGGAACGGCTAAACCTTTTTCAATCCACAGTGTATCACGCACGAATCAACCGTTGGTATGATTCTTTGATAGAAAGAAATCACAAAAGGGGTATGTTGCTACCATTTTGAAAGGATTAAGAAGCACCGAAGTAATGTCTAAACCCAATGATTTAAAACAAAGATAAAGGATCCCAGAACAAGGAAACACCACTTTAATTGTCTCACGGATCCGAATAAAGAATCCAAATATATTTTAAACGAGACAAAAAGGGTGGGTTAAAGACCACTCAATAAAAAAAATAGATTCAAAATTAAAGAAAAATCTTTCAAATTTTTGAATTATTGAACTTGAGTTATGAGTACAAATGATTTTTTTTTCAGGAAGGAAGCGAAATAAAAAAGACTATACTATGACTATGAGTTTAATTATAGAATAATTTATTTTATTTTATATGGATTCCTTTCCTATTTATTATAATTTTATCCATAGACAAAACTTCGAATCATTTTTTCTCGAGCCGTACGAGGATAAAACTTCCTATACGGTTCTAGGGGGGGGTTCTTTTTCATCTACATCTATCCCGATGAGCCGTCTATCGAATCGTTGCAATTGATGTTCGATCCCGAAGAGAAGGAAGAGATCTTCGGAAAGTGGGTTTTTATGATCCGATCAAGAATCAAACTTATTTAAACGTTCCCGCAATTCTCTATTTCCTTGAAAAAGGTGCTCAGCCTACAGAAACTGTTCAGGATATTTTAAAAAAGGCAGAGGTTTTTAAGGAACTTGGCTCTAATCAAAACAAATTCAATTAAATTAAGGAAATAAAAACTAAGGGTAGGATTGTGATTTCTATATCATTTTGGATATCTTTTCTATACTTTGTTTTTTTATTTCCTTCTTTTCTTGCTCTATTCGTATCTATTTATCATATCATTGATAATTGATAATAATAATTTTCTAAGGAAAACCTTATTTGATTTATCCTCACAAAATAGCAAATTCCTGCAATTGGGCGGTTTTCATTCGAACTCTAATACCAAGTAAGAAACAAGGACTCGAAGTTATTCTATATAGATTCACT